GAAAAGAAAGATTTCCTATCTTTTCTTTTAACTCAGGAGAAATACGATCGGGAGGAGCTAATTCAAATCCTTCGGGTAAGATAAGAACAGCACCCACATTCAAACCCCCTTTTTTACCATTAGCAAGAACTTGTTTCAATTGCATATCATAAGGAATTTGAACAACTGCTTCAAATACAGTATCAGGAAGCACCGCTTGTGGAACTTCAATATCCACGGGCTTATTAGCTAAATGGCAATTGGCACACACAATTCTCCCAGTTGCTTCCCGCGGGTTTTCATAACCTTGCTGTGCAAAAATCGGATATGCATTTGCAATCGATGCCACAGTGATTAAGTATATCATGATCAATACAGAAAAGGATCGCGCTATCTGTTCTTTTACCCAATAAAAATGATTTCTATTTTGCATGTCCAATTATGGATACTGACATTTCTACAATAAATTAGATAGGGAGTTAATATCGTTTCCTATCTACAAATCTGCATTGTACTGTAAATAGTTTAGAAAGGGTTTAGTTGTAATATAATGGTAAGATGAATATCTTGAACAAGTAGAAATAGCAAAAATCCCAGTAATATAGCAAAGATTGGATTTCTCAAATAAAGGTTGAAGAATTCGTCACGATATCGGGGTATAAACGAAACTTATCCTTCATTCATTCATGGAATGATAAATGACTACAAGTGAAGGAGATACATGATTCAAATAATGAAAGATCCAATATTTCACAATTGTATCTAAAATCACTGGAAAAGTGGAAACAAGGCTAGATATAATTGGATCATTATGATCCAATCCAAAATCGTTGTAAAATGAACCAATGAGTAATTCCCAACTATGGGTCGAATGAAATCCAATCCATAAATCAGTAATTAAAAGAATAGAAAAAGCCTTTATCGTATCACTTAAGTTATACAAAAATTCTTGAACCCAAGAATTAAGAACAACAAGTTTCTCATTACCAAAAAGAAAATAACCAGTTAGAATCGCGAAACAGATTACATTTGTCAATAGATGTAAAAGTATATGGAGATTAGATTCATTGTGCTTTCTGACCAATTGAATGGTTTGCTTATGTATTACTCTACGAAGTTTTTCTATATGGATTTCTGGGTATTCCTTTATCATCTCGTCCAACAAGAACAGTTCCTCTAATTCTATAAATATCTTTAGGATGTCCTTCTCTTTAATCTCATTTAAGAAAGTTTCTGATTGGTTGGTATTTAACCAATTAGTAACCAAAAGTTCAAAATATGTAGTAAATGATAGAGAGACCCACCAGGGTAAAAGTACTATAGATGCAAGATATGGGAAAGAAGCCAATACTCTCTTTTTTGTCATTTTTCTCTGTAAAAATGGATAAATGAAATTGGTAATGAACCGGTTTGATTCTATAATTTCTTTGAATTGATGAATGAATAACAGAGCATTTAACTCATTATTTATTTACCCTTTTGTGTAAAAATGCCATTTATTTTAGTGGATCTATAGAAAGAATATAAAATAGAGGCAAATTGAATAAGGATTATGAAGATCCAAAAGGTTCTTTTCAATTGATATATATATTGGATCTTGGATATACTAACACTTTACTTACTTTAAATAAAAATATGTATAAAAATAAGTAGGAAATCCTTTTGTTATAGATTCCTGCCTAATCTATATTATAGTATAGTATACCCAACCACTATTATTCGATTTAGTATACCTAACTATTTGTAGTTATAAATAATAATGATTATTCTAATATAATAATATATAATATAAATATAATTCTAGTTATTCCGAAACTTTCGGGTTTTTATATTTTATTTTAGGTGAGTTGAATCACCTCCTTATCCATAATAAGAGGAGTAAAATAAAAATTAACAAAATGAAAAATTTTTTATTCATTTATTTTTTTTCAATTCATTTCAAAAGACTTCAATTGGTACACGTAAGAAATAGGCCAATTCAGCAGCTTTATTTTCAATTTCTCGTGGAGTCAAAAAATGATCATCAATACGAGTTAAGGGGATGACACCTTGACCTTTGATGTCTATATAAAGGACACGACGGGGATAAGGACCCTCTTGAACCCGAATTCGGATTGATTGAATATCTCTAATCAGAAAGCGAAGGAAGATGCGCCGATTTCGTCCAGGAAAGCCCCAACGGAAAATGCACACTATTCCTTCTTTTCTATTGAAAAGGTCATAACCACTACCTACATTCCAAAAAAGTATGCACCACAAATAGGAACTTATAAATAAACCGGCGATTCCATAGAAAGACATCACGATACCTTGTGGAAAAAAAAGAATTTGTGGAGAAGGAAATAAAGATATCCAATTCTTACCAAGATAACTGGAAGTTCCAACCACTAAAAATCCTAGTGAACCCATAAAAATAAGACAGGACCAAAAAAAATTGCTTGTTTTTCGTGAACCCTTTATAAGTTCTACCCATATAGATTCTGATCGCCAATTCATATTCTAATAAATCTAGTTTAGTTCTATGCGATTGCAATTTATAGAAAACCCTAAATAACTTTGTAACCTTGACTTTATCTTTCTTTGTCTTTTTCACTAGTTCAATAAATAGATTTCATTAACTAAGCATTATTGGCATGACATGTGGATTCATCTAATGTAGAATAATCCGTTGAATTGGTTAGATACATTGACTTTCTAAAAAAGGTATTTAAGGTATTTGTCGATAAGTTTTACTCTTTTATCATATACACAATATATATCATATCTTTAATTCTACGAAGGTACATATATTTATGCAAAGCAGATACCATGTATGCATGCAGAACCTCATTTTTTCTTTTGTGTGTAAAGAACGATACATCTTTGATCAGATCACAATAAATAAATTCGTTTTATTTTTATATAAATAAAAGGATAAATCCTATTTTGTGTTCATGACATGCGGTCTAAACAATCTTATTTTGTTGGACATAAAGAAATAAAGAAGACATTGCAATTGCCGGAAATACTAAACCTACTAAAGGCACGAAAATAGAAGGTAAGTTAAGATCTGTCATATATATATTTGCCTCGATTCCAATTTCCTATTTTGATTTAGATATTTGTATTTATTAGAAAAATCATTATTTTTTCCTATTCTTCCATTTGAATATATTGTTATTTTGTATCAATTCAATATAAATAATAAATGACATAGTAGTCTATACTATTCTAGTATGAATACGAAGAAAATCATATAAGAATACATTTATCGTATAAGTCTATATTCTATATTGTATTCTTATATTCTATATTTTATTCTATATATTATTATATTATTATATTATATTCATCTTATTATTCTTATATAGAATACATATTATTTATATCTATTTAAATATTTATAGAGTATTTTATTGATATGATTCTTTTTATATTACTATTATTATTTATTATATATTAGATTTGTTATGTATCTTTCTATATTTGGATAATGGATCATTCCTATTTTGTTTATAACAAGTAACTAAAACTAACTATTTTTCTTATTGAATATTATATTTACTATAATAAAAATAGGATGATTGAATATAGTACTACTATTACTATACTTTTACTGTACCAGTGACTACACTATTTACTTTTGAAAATATCGATTCAAGCAAAAAACCCATGGAGCTCCAATAACTCATTCAAAGCACCTTTTAAGAGATTACGTGGTATGATTAGGTCAAATAACCCTTTATGGAATAAATGCTCAGCAGCTTGTGAACCGTCAGGGACTGTCTTATTCAAAGTTTGTTCAATTACTCTTTTACCTGCAAATGCAATGTATGCATTAGGTTCAGTCACAATAACATCCCCCAACATACCAAAACTTGCGGTTACACCTCCCGTTGTAGGAGATGTAAGGATTGATACATAAAATAACTTTTTAGTTGCTTGATAATCATATAAAGCAGCAGATATTTTAGCCATTTGTATCAAGCTTAAACTTCCTTCTTGCATGCGTGCTCCTCCGGAAGCACACACAATAATAAGAGGTAAAGATTGATTAGTAGCATATTCAATCAAACGAGTGATTTTTTCCCCTACTACGGATCCCATACTACCTCCCATGAATTGAAAATCCATAACTCCAATTGCTAGTGGAATACCATTTAGTTGACCGAGACCCGTTTGAATAGCTTCAGTTAGCCCTGTTGCTCTTTGATAATAATCTATACGATCTCTATAAGGTTCCTCTTCGGAATGAAATTCAATGGGGTCCATAGAGATCATATCCTCATCTAAAGGATCCCAAGTACCTGGATCAATCAAAAAATCAATTCGATCTGAGCTACTCATTTTCAAATAATATCCACACTGTTCACAAATGTTCATTTTGGACATAAACAATTTTTTATAATTTAATCCATAACAATTTTCACATTGAATCCATAAATGTCTGTATTTTTTATTTCTATCAAAATCATTGCCATTACTACTAGTTCTTGTACTAGAATTTTCATTATCATTTATAGTGTCAGTACAAAAGAAACTATTCCAAATGACACTATATAAGTTAGGGTGACTGTCCTTACCACTGTAAAGAGGATGATTAATACTTAACTCAAAACGAAGATAACTATCAATGCAACTATGAAGATGATTATTCAAACCCGATTCAGTATCATAGATAGAATGCCAATAGTTTTGATTGTTTCTCATAGATTCCTTATTTAAAATTGAAAAACTAGGAAAAATCTTGGTTAATTTACTTATCAAAGAACTATGCTTGTCAATCTCAAAAATATTATTTTCAATATCACAATATAAAGAATAACTATCATCATTCCTATCCCTAACTAAAAAAGCATCATCAGAAAGAAACTTCCAAATATTACTGATAGTAAATAAATACTCCACATTATGAAAATGATAACTAAAACTCAAATTGTTCTTTTGATCATTTCTAAAGGGTTCTTTAACTCCATCGGTATGTCCAATAACCCGAATAATTTCTTTTGGACCACATTGATGTTTTTTACAATTTTTGTTAGACAACATTGGATTGAACCATTGTTTTTCCATAAGGTTTGCCGACTCCCTATTTTCTGAAAATACCATAGATGAATAGTCATTCGATCGTTTTCATATTTTCATATGGAACGAAAAAGACAATATATAAGATCAGTAAAGTAGATAAAAAGAATTGGTATTTTAGCTTTAAAGCTTTAAACTTAGAGATATCAAAAGCTCCACCACTACTAGTCCTCAGAATCCATAGAATGAATTATGGATACAATAATAAAGATAATACAAAGTACAAATTTGGAATTAGTGAGTCTTCAACTTCAATGTATTGGGAATTGATACAATCAATCAATTAGATATAAATTATATCTAGTAGTTGTATATATGAATATGATCAAAGATATCTACATATCGCAAAAATATGTAGATAAGTATAATGTGAATTTCTTCTTTATTGGATATTGCATTCTGCCCAATCTTTTATGAAAAAAAGATTGGGCAGGGGTTCACTGCAATCCATTAGAAGAACAAAGGAGAATGACTAAAGAATATACATTTATTTTTTATTTTTATCTTTCTATTTTATTTTGTTGTATCTAGCTTATCCACCGGTTCAAACTCAAATTTTATTGCTTTCCATACTTCACAAGCAGCGGCTAATTCGGGACTCCATTTGCAAGCTTCACGGATAATTTCATTACCTTCGCGAGCAAGATCACGTCCTTCATTACGAGCTTGTACACACGCCTCTAAAGCCACTCGATTAGCTGCTGCCCCAGGCGCATTTCCCCAAGGGTGCCCTAAAGTTCCTCCACCAAACTGTAGTACTGAATCATCCCGAAAGATTTCGGTCAGAGCGGGCATATGCCAAACATGAATACCCCCCGAAGCCACGGGTATAACGCCAGGCATGGAAACCCAATCTTGAGTGAAAAATATACCGCGAGCGCGGTCTTTTTCAATAAAATCGTCACGTAATAAATCAACAAAACCCAAAGTCATCTCACGTTCCCCTTCCAGTTTACCTACTACTGTACCGGCGTGAATATGATCTCCCCCAGACATACGTAATGCTTTAGCTAGTACACGAAAATGCATACCATGATTCTTCTGTCTATCAATAACTGCATGCATTGCCCGATGGATGTGAAGAAGTAGGCCATTGTCGCGGCAATAATGAGCTAAACTAGTATTTGCAGTAAATCCCCCAGTTATGTAATCATGCATGACAATAGGAACTCCCAACTCTCTGGCAAATACAGCCCTTTTGATCATTTCCTCAGATGTACCCGCAGTAGCATTCAAGTAGTGCCCTTTTATTTCACCTGTTTCGGCCTGCGCTTTATAAAGGGCTTCGGCACAAAATAAGAAACGGTCTCTCCAACGCATAAATGGTTGTGAGTTTACGTTTTCATCATCTTTGGTAAAATCAAGTCCACCGCGTAAACATTCATAAACAGCTCTACCATAGTTCTTTGCAGATAATCCCAATTTTGGTTTAATAGTACATCCCAATAGAGGGCGACCATATTTATTCAACTTATCTCTTTCTACTTGGATACCGTGAGGTGGACCTTGGAAAGTTTTTGAATAAGCAGGAGGGATTCGTAAATCTTCTAAACGTAGAGCTCGTAAAGCTTTGAAACCAAATACATTACCCACAATAGAAGTAAACATATTAGTAACAGAGCCTTCTTCAAAAAGGTCTAAAGGATAAGCTATATAAGCAATATATTGATTTTCTTCCCCAACAACAGGCTCTAAGTGATAGCATCGTCCTTTGTAACGATCAAGGCTGGTAAGTCCATCAGTCCAAACAGTTGTCCATGTACCAGTAGAGGATTCGGCAGCTACCGCAGCGCCCGCTTCTTCAGCAGGAACGCCGGGTTGAGGGGTTACTCGAAATGCTGCCAAGATATCTGTATCCTTGGTTTCGTATTCAGGAGTATAATAAGTCAATTTGTAATCTTTAACACCAGCTTTAAATCCAGCACTTGCTTTAGTCTCTGTTTGTGGTGACATAAATCCCTCCCTAAAACTAATTAATTTACAATTCTCACAACGACAAGGTCGACTCGATATATATTAGTTGTAAATAAAACCTTTGAAACATTCATATTATCAATATTCAAATTATCAACAACCTTTACATTAGAAAAATTGCATTAATTTTCTTAGACCATATCATGTGTTTTATTCATTATTATTATTATTCCTTCAATACATATATTATTGTATATTCTTTTATATGGATAATGCAACCCAATGGAAAATAGGTTACTTTTTATGTTGAATATTTTTTTTGTAAATTTAAGTCATAACTGTGGAGAAAACTCTCGCTTGACAGTAATATTAATTACTATATGTCGTATATATACCTAACTCCTAGATAGGAGAATAGGTATAATAAACTGCAAAGGGGTATAAAAAGGGAACACTTATGAAAAAAGAATAACCAATCAGATCAAACTAAACAATCCATTATGGAGATTCATTATAAGGTTCGGATTTAAATAAATTTACATTCCATATTTTAATCATGAAAATGATGGAGAAAGAGCACATTGGACTAAGGATTTCATCTACTTGAACTTATTTTATGAAAAGCATATATATATATTGATATTCGCTAAACTGTCCAATTGACTTATTAGATGAGTAAATGATTCCATCTTGAATGGATTTCGGTTAGACAATATACTAACTCAAGCAAGTGTGATTCTCTATTTATTTCTTATTTAATTAACTGATAAACTTGCTATTGGACATTTCTGTTATATGTAATTAGATTGATCTTATTTATATGGTACAAAATATAAAATAAAAGGAAAATCCACTTGGATATATTCCAATGAATTTATTTTTATTATAATTAACATATTGTAATTATGAGAACAAATCCTACAACTTCTAGTTCTACGTTTTCAAAAATGGAAGAAAAGGGCATAGGGCGTATAGCACAAATTATTGGACCAGTGCTAGATGTTGTCTTTCCCCCCGGTAAAATGCCTAATATTTATAATGCTTTGGTAGTTAAGGGTCGAGACACTACTGATCAGAAAATTAATGTTACTTGTGAAGTGCAACAATTATTAGGAAATAATCGAGTTAGGGCTGTAGCTATGAGTGCTACAGATGGGTTGACGCGAGGGATGGAAGTGATTGACACGGGATCTCCTCTAAGTGTTCCCGTCGGCGGAGCCACTCTCGGACGAATTTTCAACGTACTTGGGGACCCGATTGATAATTTTGGTCCTGTAGATCCTAGTGCAACATCACCTATTCATAGATCAGCACCCGACTTTATACAGTTAGATACAAGATTATCCATCTTTGAAACGGGAATTAAAGTAGTCGATCTTTTAGCTCCTTATCGACGTGGGGGAAAAATTGGGTTATTTGGGGGAGCCGGAGTAGGTAAAACAGTACTGATCATGGAATTGATCAACAACATTGCAAAAGCTCATGGAGGGGTATCCGTATTTGGTGGAGTCGGGGAGCGTACTCGTGAAGGAAATGATCTTTACAAGGAAATGAAAGAATCTGGAGTGATTAATGAACAAAATTTGGCAGAATCAAAAGTGGCTCTAGTCTATGGCCAAATGAATGAACCACCAGGAGCTCGTATGAGAGTTGGTTTTACTGCCCTAACTATGGCAGAATATTTCCGAGATGTTAATGAACAAGATGTTCTTCTATTCATCGATAATATCTTTCGTTTTGTCCAAGCAGGGTCTGAAGTATCGGCCTTATTAGGAAGAATGCCTTCTGCAGTGGGGTATCAACCTACCCTTAGTACAGAAATGGGTTCTTTGCAAGAAAGAATTACTTCTACCAAAAAGGGATCTATCACTTCAATCCAAGCAGTTTATGTACCTGCGGATGATTTGACCGACCCTGCTCCCGCAACAACATTTGCACATTTAGATGCTACTACTGTGCTATCAAGAGGATTAGCTGCTAAAGGTATTTATCCAGCTGTAGATCCTTTAGATTCAACGTCAACTATGTTACAACCTCGGATCGTTGGCGATGAACATTATGAAACTGCGCAAAAAGTTAAAGAAACGTTACAACGTTACAAAGAACTTCAGGATATTATAGCTATCCTTGGGTTGGACGAATTATCTGAAGAAGATCGTTTAACTGTAGCACGAGCGCGAAAAATTGAACGTTTCTTATCACAACCTTTCTTTGTGGCAGAAGTCTTTACTGGCTCTCCGGGAAAATATGTTGGTCTTGCAGAAACTATTAGAGGATTTCAACTAATACTTTCGGGAGAACTAGATAGTCTACCAGAACAGGCTTTTTATTTGGTGGGAAACATTGATGAAGCTACCGCGAAAGCTATGAACTTAGAAGTGGAGAGTAAATTGAAGAAATGACCTTAAATCTTTGTGTACTGACTCCTAATCGAATTCTTTTCGATTCCGAAGTGAAAGAAATCCTTTTATCTACAATTAATGGACAAATTGGAGTATTACCAAACCACGCTCCTATTGCCACAGCTGTAGATATAGGTCTTTTAAGAATACGTCTTACGGATCAATGGTTAACCGTGGCTCTGATGGGAGGTTTTGCTAGAATAGGTAATAATGAGATCACCATTTTAGGAAACGATGCAGAAATGAGTACTGACATTGATCCGCAAGAAGCTCAACAAGCTCTTGAAATAGCTGAAGCTAACTTTCATAAAGCTGAAGGTAAAAGACAAGTAATCGAAGCTAATCTAGCTCTTAGACGAGCTAGAACACGAGTAGAGGCTGTCAATGTTATATCCTCCTATACTAGTTAATCCAGAAAAAGAATAAAAAAGCATCTTTTTTATAAGTAATCCCCCTTTTTTTAATTACACTACATTGTTCTTCCACCAATGTAAGATCCGGTATAAGGGGTATAGTAAAAAAAGAAAATGGGTAGAACAACTTATTAGATATTGGAGTTAATTCACTGGTATCTAATAAGTTCTACCTACTATTGGATTTGAACCAATGACTACTGCCGTATGAAAGCAATACTCTAACCACTGAGTTAAGTAGGTAATTTAACACTACAAAGTCATATTTTTCACTTTGATTTATTATCATAGATCAAATGCTATCTTTAAGCAATCCCACTCCATTAAAATAAAAAGAAAAAGCCAATCATTGAAGAGTGCAGGATTAGAGAATGTCCATCTTGACAATAAAATTGTTATATGTTAAGATTTTTCTGCCAAGGGCTATAGCTCAGTTAGGTAGAGCACCTCGTTTACACGTGCGCCAATGCTTTTCAAAGGAGCTTATTATGCAAGGAACATAAGCCATATTATTGCAAAATCAATGTCTTACTCCATGAATTCGAAAGAATAAGAGAAAAATAGCCTGACAATACAAAAGATTTGGTTCGATCCGATTCTGGTGTCTAATTGAGTAGAACCTGCCTTTTATTTGATCTTAATTGATAAGGTAAATAGCCAGTCCATTCAATGCTAGGCATAATGAGTATAAGGGTCTCAAAACCCCTCTTTTCGTCTTATGAACTTCGAGGTGTATGAAGTTTCATATTATTGCATATTATACATGCAACAGAACGAGAGAAATCACATTGAAAATAAGTTGCAGACCCAAGTCAAGGTAACCCTTCTTTGAAACACTTTGGTATTTCTCCTAGATTTAAAAATGAATCGGAGTACAAGGAGCCAGTTCATTATACTTCTTTAAATAAAAAATATGGTAGACTAACTGATCTTTACATCAGTTGATGAAAGAGCCCAATGCAATAAAAAAGCATGTTGGGTCTTTGAAACAGCTTAATTTATTTGGATAATAATTAGTTCAACCTGTTTTACCGAGAAGGTCTACGGTTCGAATCCGTATAGCCCTAATACATTGGATTTGGTCCAATTCCCCACCCTGAGGCAATAGTGAGAATGTATGGATTCTATCATTATTCCAAAAGGCATACATTACACTGTCTAAGATAACAATAGACAAAACTAAAGTAAAGGAAATATCCTAATAATATTAATATCATATATATATAATATATATAATAATAATATAATATATATATATAAGATATATATGAATATGAAATCTTAAATATATATAATATCCATAAAGGAGACAATAATGTTAGAGTTTTGAGATACAAGACAGTTAGAATAGTATTAAGAGTATTCATATTCGGTAGATTAAATGAATAGTAGTAGTCAAATGGGATTCTCATACAGTTATATTTGAAGTAATTTATTTATCATTTTATTTAGTATGACATGACTGAATTTCCCCTCTCCCTTTTCTTTTGAATAAAGGATAAGAACCTTTATGTGTATCGATTTCGAAAATAACACAAGGTGAGGAGCTTCATTTGCATTTGTATCAGAACACCTTATGTGTATGTCTACATTATAGATATAGATAAAAAAAATATAAATAAGAATCAAAGATCAAATGGGTATTACCTTTGATAAGGAGGGATCCCTTAGTAAAAAAAGAATACATGCCCCATATCAAATAAACACTATTCACTTTGATTTGAGTAAAGTGAATTATTCTTTTAGTTAGAGAAAGGTAAGGAATTGAAAATGATCATTTCAATAGAATGGTTCAATTCGGCTTATTCCACATTAATAGGAGTATTTTTATGTTTCTGCTTCACAAATATGACATTTTCTGGGCATTTCTAATAATATCAAGCGTTATCCCTATCTTTGCATTTGTTATTTCAGGATTGATATCCCCAATTAGTGAAGGACCAGAAAAGCTGTCTAGTTATGAATCGGGTATAGAACCCATAGGAGACGCTTGGTTACAATTCCGAATTCGCTATTACATGTTTGCTTTAGTTTTTGTTGTTTTTGATGTTGAAACAGTTTTTCTTTATCCATGGGCAATGAGTTTTGATGTATTGGGTTTATCTGTATTTATTGAAGCTTTCATTTTTGTGCTTATCTTAATTGTTGGTTCAATTTATGCATGGCGAAAAGGGGCTTTGGAATGGTCTTAACTACATATCCATCCAATACACAAAAGGAAGGAAAAGAATACATTGAGACAGTTATGAATTTGATGGAGTTTCCATTACGTGCTCAAACAACTCCAAGTTCTGTTATTTCAATTACATCAAATGACTTTTCCAATTGGTCAAGACTATCGAGTCTATGGCCACTTCTCTATGGTACCAGTTGTTGCTTCATTGAATTTGCTTCATTAATAGGTTCGCGCTTTGACTTCGATCGTTATGGGTTGGTTCCAAGATCAAGTCCTAGGCAAGCGGACCTCATTTTGACCGCTGGTACAGTAACAATGAAAATGGCTCCTTCTTTAGTTAGGTTATATGAGCAAATGCCTGAACCAAAATATGTCATTGCTATGGGAGCTTGTACTATTACAGGTGGGATGTTCAGTACTGATTCTTATAGTACTGTTCGGGGAGTTGATAAGCTAATTCCTGTCGATGTCTATTTGCCAGGTTGTCCACCTAAACCAGAGGCAGTTATTGATGCTATAATAAAACTTCGTAAAAAGGTATCTCGAGAGATAATGGAGGATCAAACTGTATTCCAACAGAAAAATAGATGTTTGACTACTAATCACAAGTTTTCTGTTCGACGAAGTACTCTTACTTGAAATCCTTTTTATCAATTAATTCAATATTATCTTCTATTTCCTAAATATCTTCGAAAACACTTTTCTAATCCAAAAATTAAACATCTCACTTTAATGAATTAGGTAGGATTTATTTGTTCAGAAGAAAAAGGTACAAGTCAATCTTTACAAATTTTATTGTATTTTAAAAGGGAAATACTTATACAAATGTAGGAGAAATCAAGACAATGCAACAGGTTCGTTTATCCGATTGGTTAGTCAAACATAAACTGGTTCATAGATCTTTGGGTTTTGATTATAAAGGAATAGAAAGTTTACAAATAAAAGCTCAGGATTGGGACTCGATTGCTATTATTTTATATGTATATGGGTACAATTATTTACGTTCTCAGTGTGCCTATGATGTAATACCCGGCGGATTTTTAGCTAGTGTTTATCATCTGACGAGAATACAGTACGGTATCGAAAAACCGGAAGAGGTATGCATAAAAATATTTTCTCCAAGGGATAATCCTAAAATCCCGTCTAGTTTCTGGATTTGGAGAAGTGCCGATTTTCAAGAACGTGAATCTTATGATATGTTTGGAATTTCTTATGAGAATCACCCACGCCTTAAACGTATTATAATGCCTGAAAGTTGGATCGGTTGGCCTCTACGTAAGGACTATATTACCCCCAATTTCTATGAAATACAAGATGCTCATTGAAGGATAATAAAATCCTATTATGACACAATTTCCATTAGTAGTAATTCCTTATTTGGGCTTTATCCAAGTCAAAAGAAAGAAATATTGTTTTTTTCTACATCTCCATAATCTACATACCAAAGAATAAAACAAAAAGGTTACTCTATATTATTATTCGAAAAAGTAAGAATAATAAAGTAATAGATAAAATAATAAACAGAACAGAAAAAGAATCGTATTTTTACTTGATTTCAAAAGTAATCTGTTTGTTTTGTTATTTTATTATTGTTATTCTTTTTTACTTCCTCTAAAATTGGAAGTTTTTCAAGTTTAGAGGAAGATTTCCTTTTTTTGAGTTAGAGAAAGCAAAGTATGGACAAACAACAAAAAAATAAAAAAAAATGGGGTTCTGTTCTTTACAATAAGTGTACATCTATCTTTTATTTCTACTAAGAATTTGTATGTATATTGATATACTTATATAGAATAGATGGATATTTATTATGCTATACACCAGTCAATGAGACTATATATCCTAACTACTTTCTATGAATTTGTATTAATCTATATACGATTTGCTACCTTTTTTAGTTTTATGTCAGGAACCAGATTTGAACTGGTGACACGAGGATTTTCAGTCCTCTGCTCTACCAACTGAGCTATCCCGACGATTTCCGGTGCATTATCGTCGTAGATAAAGTGTTTTTATCTATGTCAATAAATGAAAATGGAAGAGAAAATACAAAAAATTATTCCAAAGAATAACCTAGTAAATGTCAAAATCATTTTATGAGTTATATCGTAGATACACTTACTTAAACTTAATACTTGACTTGTCATATCTGATCTGTGTACTTTTAGTATACATGGGAGGAGATATTCTTTTGATTTCGATTCATTCTTGAAAAAGAATCCATTCTGAAAAAGTAAATATTATTTAATGAATTAATTTCAATGATTGCTAACAAATAAATAACTAGGAAGTTCAATAGGTGGGGATAGAGGGACTTGAACCCTCACGATTTCTAAAGTCGACGGATTTTCCTCTTACTCTCAATTTCATTGATGTCGGTATTGACATGTAGAATGGGACTCTCTCTTTATTCTCGTTCCATTAATTGGTTTTTCAAAAGATCTAGCAAACTCTGGAATAAATGGGATTCATTAATCTTTTTCTCGGAATGTATTCACTTATTATTTTTGTCATAATATACAATAGGAGATTAAGTCCATTCAGTATTTGAATTGAAGTATACAAATAGAAATAAATGAATATTATAATGCATATATCAATATCAGAGTATATAGTCTTTATATTATGCATATCTAAAAAGGTGGATCATGATTAATCATCGGGTTGGATCCATAAGTATTTATGTCTTTGGTCGGTATATGAATCAAGCTGTCTTTTATCTTATGGAAATAGAGTTCTTTATTCCAGTTATCCACAACACAACATAATTCACTCTATACGTTAGAATAGCTTCCATTGAGTCTCTGCACCTATCCTTTCTTTTAGTTTTTTATTAAATAGAGGATTTGGCTCAGGATTACCCTTTTTTAATTCCAGGGGTTCTCTGAATTTGGAAGTTACCACTTAGCAGGTTTCCAGACCAAGGCTCAATACAATCAAGTCCGTAGCGTCTACCTATTTCGCCATATCCCCTTTCTTCTTTATTTGAGATTTTCTTTGAAATAAAAACAAATTCCGTTTGTAATTTCTTTATTGGATTTGATATTTTTTTTACTTTTTTTGAATTCCTTCGAGAGCAATTAGTATATTATAGTAATAGTAAATAGTAATATATTATATTAGTATTAGACTATATTAAATTGACAAGTCTATGCTGTTTCCTTTTGACATATCCTCTTCTTTTATTTATACCTATTCAAGAATTAAAAGAGTGACCATTGGAACAGATTTTATCATTGATGTATTTTCAATTCAATAGGAAGAGATATATTCCACATATAATTTCTCTCTCCCTTTTGTTTTTATAGTGTGGCCTTTAATACTATAACGTTCAACATGAATCTTTTTTTATCATTTTTATACATTATGTTATATGGTTATAAATTGTATTGTATATTTTATATTCTATAATATAGAATAAGAATAGTTATCTTAAAATAAGATTGATAAGCTTAATTATAAATCTTTTTTGTTTTTGATTATTTTCCCCCTTTCAGTTCCATTTTGACAAAAACCAACTATAACGTATATAGTTTATAGGAACAAAATAGGTAATTAATAACTAGAATATTACTTCTATTTGAGTGGTTTTCTATTTATACATGATATTCTTTTCTTTTTTACATTGTATTACAATTATATTATGTGAGCCCGCTTAGCTCAGAGGTTAGAGCATCGCATTTGTAATGCGATGGTCATCGGTTCGACTCCGATAGCCGGCTTTTTATCAATTGATTTTTCCATGATGGATAACCCCTTTTTTTGCCAAAATAAAATTACAAATAAATGCCATAACCTATTAATATTAACGTATTATGTATGTTATATACATTGTATTATTATACATATAAAAAAAATAAAGATGTTGGTACATATAGTACTTCAGCAAATTTGGTTTATCGTTTAGTTTAATTTTCATTTCATTTATCTTTTTTACATAAAATACAATTTCAATAAAAGAAAAAAGGAGCTTTTATGTCTCGTTACCTAGGACCTCGTTTCAAAAAGATACGCCGGTTGGGAACTTTACCAGGATTAACTAGTAAAAGACCAAAATATGAAAATGACCCTAAGAATCAATTGCGATCAGGGAAAAGATCGCAATATCGTATTCGTTTAGAAGAAAAACAAAAATTACGTTTTCATTATGGTCTAACAGAACGACAATTACTTAGATATGTACACATCGCGGGAAAAGCAAAAGGGTCAACAGGTAAGGTTTTACTACAATTACTTGAGATGCGTTTGGATAACATCCTTTTTCGATTGGGCATGGCTTCGACCATTCCTGGAGCACGGCAATTAGTTAATCATAGACATATTTTAGTTAATGGTCGTGTAGTCGATATACCAAGTTATCGTTGCAAGCCTCGCGATATCATTACTACAAAAGAGAATCAAAAATCCAAAAGTCTAATTCAAAAGGATACTCTTTCATCTGCGCATGACAAATTACCAAAACATTTAAATTTAACTATTGATTCATTGCAATATAAAGGATTAATCAATCAAATAATTGATATTCAATGGGTTGGTTTGAAAATAAATGAATTGCTAGTCGTAGAATATTATTCTCGTCAGACTTGAACCTAATAAAAACATTCGTAGCTCATTGTATTGAATTGTGTTTTCCCCTTTCTGCTGAACTAAATGAACTAAATCCATCTAAGAATCTTAAATTCGATTTTCTATTCTCTAAGTTACGTATCAAAAATAAATCAATAATCAGGTTTTTCTTTCTATTTTATTTGACCCATTATATACTAATATAAAGGATTTCTTTTGATTCCTGGAATCTTAATTTAAAAAGCAATAATCATTTGCTTCATTGTAGGCAGTAAGATTAATAAGTTCAAAGAAACGGAAAGAGAGGGATTCGAACCCTCGGTACAAATAACTCGTACAACGGATTAGCAATCCGCCGCTTTAGTCCACTCAGCCATCTCTCCTTTATAAATAATACTATTATTGACAATAAAATGAGTTAATAGCGAGTTTTACTTGTGGGGTGGTATCACCAATCAAAAATGTATTATTTTCCTATTTATCAACAATGGATTTCATCAATTATCCCATCCCGCACTACATACCTAGTGAAAATATTTCCGATTCATGAAAAGCCTGTCTGTCTAATTAGACTATTTTTTCTCCTTGGTTGAATCATAACCAAATCAAAATAAAAAAAGATTATAAATAATAAAAGAACATCCTTGGTTATTCACCTTAGCTGAAATGAAATAGTAACTGAATATTTTCATTTAATACTGTGAAATTTTATTTCTATTTAGCATATATCTTGAATATTTATCTTTATTTTTGTCACGGGGGTTTCTTGGGGGGGGAGAGCCCCTAGCAATTTTATTTATCTAGTTCTAGTTCGTTCTATTTAAACATCTTTTCTTTATTTATTTATATTCTTTATTGATTTATATTCGAATACATCTTTTTTATGCGATTTTGCACTGTAGAATACTTTATAATTCCTTTGTTTGTAGCATGGGAGAACCCAAACCAACGAGGGGTAATGAAAAAATTGTGGAATGGATTACTAAATTATGTCTAGATCTAGGATCAATGTAAACTTTATTGATAAGACCTCTTCAATTGTAGCAAATATTTTATTGCAAATCATTCCAACAACCTATGTAGAAAAAAAGGCATTTACCTATTACAGAGATGGTGCGAGTTGATCTGTTTCTTGGTTTTTTCTTTTTAGACCTAGAAAATAAGTAATAAGTAAAAAAAGCAAAAAGGGAGTTCGGTATAAAAATAAGAAAATAAGCTCACGCTTGGTGAAGGTGAAGCTTGGAGATATCCAATTCCTTCTGTTGTGTATCCTCGATTGATGCATCCTAAAATGCTCCAATTTTTGATTTGAGTATTGAGCGAAAGGTTAAACCTATAGAATTAGACTATCTGTCGGCGGCATAGGGTATAAAGCACTACACCTGAGAATAGGAATCAACAAAACAAATACTTTGTTATTAAAAAAAAAGGTTACCCCCTTTTTTTGTATAAGAACTCATAAGAATGGTTAGGACAACAAACATCCATCTCGTTTGTACTTTGGATACCCGTAGAACCATCAAATATTGTTGAAGTGATAAATTCCTGTAAATAGGAAGCGTTGAGAACAACGGAATCGTTAAAGTTGCTAGTACTATTTATTTAGCACTAAAAAGAATAGAATGACTAAACTAATACTCTTGCGGAAAGGTTGCCTAGAAATTTCTTGTAAAAATACTAGTCCCTTTGCAGTCCATAATGAAATGATATCAAAGAATGGTGGTATTCTATGACTTATTTACCTGAGTACTATGCACAGAAGGGAGGAGCCGTATGTGATGAAAATCGCATGTACGGTTCTGTAACGGAGATTCTTTTGATTTGAACGAATGAACGATCGTAACGGATGTTGGCTCAATCCGAAGGAAATTATGCGGAAGCTTTAAAGAATTATTATGAAGCGATGCGATCAGAAATGGATCCCTATGATCGAAGTTATATACTCTATAACATAGGTCTTATACATACAAGCAATGGGGAGCATACAAAGGCTTTAGAATATTATTTCCGTGCACTAGAACGAAACCCCTTTTTACCCCAAGCTTTGAATAATATGGCCGTGATCTGTCATTACGTGCGACTATCTCCACTATAGAAAAAAATAAAAGATTAAATTGACTAGTCAATACTAGACTAGAAACAAATAGGTTTTCTACATAGAAATCGTCCAAAAAAGGTTTTTATTAGCTGTAGCAAGAAAGAAAACTTCACGAGAACAAAAAAAAGAAGAAGAAAAGACCTATTATATATTCTATGGATAAAAATAAAAATGGATAAAAGAGCACCGTAAAGATCAATTCGTGACGTATCGTGTCGAGACAACGAAAAACTGCTTACTTTTACTTATGTCATAGTATGCAACAAAAGTAAGGAATCCACTTATGTAATTGAGTGAATCCCCTAAGTTATTGAGCAGCGGTGTAGTATCAGATCCCAAAGATAGTAAGTTATTTTTTCTTATGGAAAAATGATTTTTCAAAGATTCTATATGAATTTTGTATATGAAACCGAGATAGTTATCTTTCATAGAATGGTAAGGGTATAGCACGATTGGTGCTTCATCCTTCTGAAGGTGGGAGAAAAGAGCAAACTGATAACTGATTATTTGATTGATCAGAATGAGAGTTTAAAACTTATCTAATTCACTATTTTTATTTTAATAATTAAATTGATTTTTTTTAGAATTCCATTAGCATAGTATGGATTAAGAGAGAACAAAAAAGGAATGTATTTATGAGCCGTATGAGGTAGGAAACTCTCAAGTACGGTTCTAAGGGAAGGAATTTCCTATTCCGACCGGGGAGAACAGGCCATTTTACAAGGTGATTCAGAAATTGCAGAGACTTGGTTTGATCAAGCTGCTGAGTATTGGAAACAAGCTATAGCGCTGACTCCGGGTAATTATATTGAAGCACATAATTGGTTGAAAATCACAAAGCGTTTTGAATCTTCATAAGACCCTTCTTTTTTCCATTGATAACATTGTTGTTGTTGATCTATTAGTCGTAATTGACAAAAAAAGAATTGTTTCTATGCCAAGATCCAATAAAGAATTTTATTATATCAATTCCTTTTCTATTTTACTCTTTTTTTTATATGGCATCTCATAAGGATAAATGGACTATGGAACAGTAGCAAAATAAGATCTACATCTATCTATACTATTATATTATATGTCTATTTATATAGATATATATAATAGAAAATATATATATCTAGAAAATCAATAGATTCTCTTAACCTGATGAATTATAATCCATGATTCTCTTTTCTAATTTCTCATAGTTACTAGAATAATATAATCAAATCAAATATAATAATAATAAATTATTTTCCATTAAAATATAGTTATATATATAGTTAGATTCTCAAAGAAAATCCTAATTTTACAAAACAATTAAAGTCCATTGGGCGCCATATACTTATGTCATAATAGATCCGAACACTTGCCTCAGATCGACTTCAATATCATAATGGTTATAGTGAATA